ACATATGAATTATTCATTTTTTTTTTCAATTTGGAGAGATGGCTGAGTGGACTAAAGCGGCAGATTGCTAATCTGTTGTACGAGCTATTCGTACCGAGGGTTCGAATCCCTCTCTCTCCGTTTCCTACGCTCACTTGATATTTCTCTTTCTCATTCTATAAACCCCGAGTCCCTTTGGTTTGGTTGGATTGATTTGATGATTTCATTTAAATAAATGAAATGTATGGAATTTCAATAAATGAAATGTATGGAATAGATAAAATTTGAAGTTAAGAAGATGGATTTAGAAACCAAACCAAAAAAGGAAAGAAAAAATCTATTATTCTTTATTCTTCGCGTCCAGGATTACGTCCTGGGTCATTAGACAGGAATCCGAAGATGAAGAGCGAAACAAAGAATATCACCACCGTATAAACGAAGAGTTTGAGAGTAAGCATTACAAATCTCCAAGACCTGTTGGGGGAGAAAAAGGGAATAGATTCTCAACCTTTGTACCATCTCATTTTTTGACACCAAGAAACGAAGTGGTTTTTAGAAAAGAAAGGAATTAACAGGAATTCAATTCATTTGTATTGTAATAAAATAAGGTTCTGATTCCTTCGTTACCAAAATAATCTCGTCATACCTACAATGCGATTTGTTGATATTGCATTGCGGGGGCTCAGAATACCGTATGCGCTCCATGGATGGAGGGTCAGAATGAGGAAATGAGGTGATCCGGATTCACGGAGTCTATTGAAGAATGTTCAATGTTTGAATCGAGGGTTCTTGTCTTAATGCACTACTTATCTCATCTTTCTTGGTAAAATTGGTAAAATATTTTTTTTTTTGAATAAGTCGTGAATCTTTCTAGAACAGTATCAAGGATCTCATCGAAAACTTACAGCAGCTTGCCACACAAAGGCTAAGAGAAAAAAGAGCACAGGTATGACCGGCATAAAATCCACGATTGGGTTCAAAAAAGCATAAGCCTCGGGCAATTTTGCGAAGAAAAAACCACTCGGCTGAAGGGCAGAATTAAGACAGATACAGATTAAACTAAAGATATTAGGCATAACAAATATTTTGTTCTTAGAATAATATCATTTTTATTGAGTTATTTCTTGAAGGGAAAAAATCAAGAAAGAGGGTAGGTAAAAAAGTCCTTCTTTCTTTGAATTCCCCCAATCAAAGATCCTTCAATTGTCAAATTGAATTATACGGAATCATACTTTCATACAATATCTTAATTATCTTAATTTAATTATATGTAATGATCAATGAATTTAGTTTTATTCCGGATCTACACGTGTCGAATCTCAGCAACAACTTCTTTCTTCCATAGATACTGGGCTGGAATTGACGAACACCCGATACCAATATTAATGTATATTCGTGTTTGAATAGAAACATAAATGGGGCGTGGCCAAGCGGTAAGGCAACGGGTTTTGGTCCTGTTACTCGGAGGTTCGAATCCTTCCGTCCCAGATTAATTCCATCTTAACTTAACAAATATTATTTGTTCTCTTTAATCATCTAAATTTCTATTTAGGAGGTTCATGTTGGATACAATGTAATCGTAATCTATTCTTTACGTAATCTATTCTTTATTTCTAGTTTTTTTCTTTCTAGTTTGGTTTTTAATGTTAATGATTCTTTTCTGAATTAGACTTTACCTTTCTATTCTGTTTCCTACACACGGAATTCACTTTCAATGACTGACACACGTATGAAAAATCCATGATTTTGGTATAGGCGTGTGGGGAGCATAGACATAGATCCATTGAAAAGTTATTTTTTTGATTTAATTCAAAATTGGATTATTCAGTCTATGTCCGTACCGTTCATATTGGAGTTGGTTAGTCAAAAGAAACTTTATGCTTGAATCCAGAAAATTCTGATTCCTGCATGATCCATTCTGAGTCGAAATGTGAAAGAAACCTCTTCTATCTTCTAACTTTTAATTAATGGTAAAGCAGATATGGTAATCGTATCTCATTTAAAAATTATCCCAATTTAGAATTCATTTTATTTGGATTCTAATGAGGGTTCGAGTTCGTGGTACCAATTCCATCAACGGGATTCGAGTTCCTAAGACTGGACTCAAATGAAAAAATGGGAATAAAAAACGGATCTGGACCTGTTTTGTTTTGCACTTATACGTGTCTGGTACTGGTATAGCACGCAGCTTATACAGCTTATAAGACTTATACAGCTTATAAGAAAAGAAGATTCTTTTGTTGGTTGACCGGGTATGCATGATTCATAATCCAGATGAAATGTTTTTTAGATATGTGATGTGCTGATCAACAATGGAAGGTATCAATTGCAATATCTGTGGCTATTCCCGATTTCATCAACAAACAATCAAGTTCAATAGGAATAGATGCATTGTATTGTACCCAATTTGCATCTGGGTCTAATGAACTGATGAATAATGGAATTGTAAATCCATTGGTAGGCAGAATCGTGGATTTAATTTACTTGACTTTAGCGAACGACTCTGGAAGCAAAAAAGCAGAATATGCCGAAAAGAAGCATGCCACCCTTTTGTATTGTTATTGTTCTATTTCAGTAAGAACAAAAAACAAACAGTCTTTGGTTTCGGTCAGAAATTTCTGTGATGCCTTAAAATATCCACGATTACCCGCGGTAACAGCTGTATATATAACATAACCCGATGGATACCGGATACCGAAAGATCATGCTGCTTTGATTCTGATATTCTCAATCAGATTCAAGAATGAATCGAGGACGTTCACTTTATCTTATTTACTTTACTGTGTCTTTTTTTATTCATTTTTTGACTTTTACTATATTTCTTATTATGTTTGATGCTCATGAACAAAGAAATGAAATTAGTTTTAGATTTTGTTTCTCGTCCCATTTATCTGGTTTAGACAGTTGATGATTTAAGGAAAAGCAAAATTAAATTTCATGTTATTATGATGATCAAAATGATCAAATTGACGTCTAGGAGATATCCGTAATTACAGTTATTCGTTGTGATTGCACAGACTTGCTGATTGATTCAGAGATCAAATTGAGTCTTTACGGAAGAACTGCTTTCCACCAATAGCAATGATGGCAAAGTACGAGATTTTTTTATGTGAAACCATTTTTAATGAATCCTTGATACTCGATGAAGTCTGAGATTAGTTAATTTATCATTTACCATCAAACCACTTTGGCCCTTTCCGGTTCATTGGAATGGCTTAATCAGTTACTAACTCATTCTTTTCCGGTATTGGAAATCCAATTAAAGATCTTTAGTTTAGCTTAGTCGTTCGAGCAAGAATTGGCTCATTTCATTGATGACTGATCGTCACAAATGATCAGGTTGTTAACTAACTTCTTGTTTATTCGTCTTTCTTATAAATGGTGAAATAAAGGATTCATACGCTAGAATCAGGGGACAAACTGGATACTTGTTAGATATACATATGCGTCCATGGAGAATATTAAAAAATAGAATAAAAGATCAATCAATGACTATTCATGATTTAATTCCATATTGAATCAATCCCGTATCGATTCCGAATTATAGGAATTTTTGTTATGGTAAAACTTCGTTTGAAACGATGTGGTAGAAGGCAACGTGCGACTTGAATGACATGATCGGCTGTGGATTTTGACATCCATCATCTTCAATGAGGATGCTCTTGGCTCGACATATTTTGTTCTGTTTCACCATTACTCCACGATGTTGGGTTGTAATGTAAATAAAATAGTACATGATGGAGCTCGAGAATAAATGATTATCAGAGGCAGGATCTAGGGTTAGTGCCAATTAATAATTTGGAACGACTTCGTAAGTATATCTTCGATATAGAAAAGGTCAAATTGGACCGATTTTTCAATAAAAAAGTTTGCTGTAATTGGTGAGACTATTTCGATGATAAAGAAGTGTATCACAGGGGAATTAATGGAATTGAATCGTTCGTATGATTCTTCGATGTTAAGAAATAGCCAAAAGGTATGTTGCTGCCGTTCCGGAAGATTAAAGATCACCGAAGTAATGTCTAAACCTAATGATTCAAGGATAAGTGATTCCAAAACAAGAAAACACCATTTTCAATGATTGTCTCAATCAAGTGGATTGGATCATAATAAGTAAGAAATGGAAATATATTCCAGACGAGACAAAAAAGGGGTTATAGACCGCTCAATAAATATTTATTTAAGGATTTATTTTTTAGTCCTTTGAGAATTACCCAACTTGAGTTATGAGGACGAATGATATTTTTATTTTTATAGGAAGGAAGAAGGAAAAAAGACGACTTAAATCATAATTTAATTGATGATTTCAAGGATCCGTTTGCTATAGATTTATATCCATAAATTTTAATCATTCTTTCTCGAGCCGTATGAGGAGAAAACTTCCTATACGTTTCCAGGGGGGGGGGGGGGTATTGCCCATCGATCTATCCCAATGAGCCACCTATCGAATCATTGCAATTGATGTCAGATCCCGAAGAGAGGGAAGAGATCTTCGGAAAGTAGGCTTTTACGACCCGATAAAGAATCAAACTTATTTAAATGTTCCTGCTATTCTATATTTCCTTGAAAAAGGAGCTCAACCCACGGGAACTGTTCATGATATTTCAAAAAAGGCAGAGGTATTTAAGGAACTTCGAGTTAATCAAACAAAATGAAATTAATGAAATCAAAAGATGGACCGGTATAGTAGCTAGTTCTAGTTTTGTTTAATTGTTTCTTCGCCACTCTCTTGCTATATTCATACCTATTCGCTATTGTTCCTATATGGTTTGAGATAATGTAAGGACAAAGAATGACAAAGAATTTCTTTGTCTTTTTATATTTATATGAATTTTATATTTATATGAATATGAGAGGGATAGAAAAAGGATTATATTATATGTAATAACTGAAATCCATGAAATTATGGGATTACCATTAATCTGATGGTTTTCCTTGGGACTCCCTCACCTCAAGAAACAAGAGGTCAATCTTGGGGCCTATAGTGATAGTGAATAAATACGATATTCTTTTTTACCTACTTCTTCTTTACTTCACTTCATTTTCATTTCTTGTAGTGCCAATCTAACACAAGGCCTTATCTTATTTATATTTAGTTTATTTTATATTTAGTTTATTTATTGTATTTTGTTTGATTTGATTTCCCAATATTTCGTTTGTATTGACAATGGTCTCTCGAACGAATAGAATACAATAGAATTCGATCGTAGATAAATCGATCTATTCTTGCGGTTTCATAGGTTTGGTTTTTTACTTCATTCAAAGGATTGGTTTGAGGGATCGTCTGTGACACAGGAAGTCTTTTTTTTATTTACTAAAGCTATACTTATCTGTGAATCTGCTCTTCTTTATTGTATAGATTTTTTAGAATCATAGTTTCTTCCAAACTTGCTGTTATTCTTATGCTTATGTTAGTTCAATGTTTTGACTTGACTGGTTCCGGTAATCAAATCTCTTGATTTTTATTCCGATCGTAATTAGATCCTTATCTGGGTTGCTAACTCAACGGTAGAGTACTCGGCTTTTAAGTGCGGCTATGATCTTTTACACATTTGGATGAAGCGGATTCGTCCATACCATCGGTAGAGTTTGTAAGACCACGACTGATCCTGAAAGGGAATGAATGGAAAAAACAGCATGTCGTATCAATGGATAACTCTGAGAATACTTCATTCTTATCTGGTCATATCAGATCGGTAAAAAATGTCCTTTTGATTCTTAGCTAGAACGGTTCAAAATTCATTCACAGTTGGGTCAAGTGAATAAATGGATAGAGCTATATGGCTCCAATTATAAGGAAAAACCAAAAGCAACGAGTTTCCGTTCTTATCTGAATTCGAACGAATACCCGATCTAATTAGACGTTAAAAATATATTAGTGCCTGATGCGGGAAAGGGCTCTCCTGCGAGTGGATCATTGATTCCTTTAAAAAAAAATCCTAACTATTCACTGTTCTCCATTAGTTACTGGAGTGTAACCGAATGTGTATAAGAAACGGTGTACTGATAAATATAACTCATTCCAAAGTCAGAAGAGCGATCGGGTTGCAAAAATAAAGGATTTCTAATACACAATCTCTTGTAACTATACCCAAACACGAACGAGTTGGATGGAAAAATAGAGGATGCGTTGATTAGACGTCTTGTCTCCAGGTATATCAGTTTTTACGATATACCTTGTTAGGACCATATCGCACTATGTATTGATTATTTAATAAACCAAGAAATCCTCCCCCGCATGCGGTTCAAGTTTCATTGCAAACAAATGGATAAATTGCAATACGAATTGCAAGGCTATTTAGAAATAGATAGATACCGGAAACAGCGCTTCTTATATCCACTTCTTTTTCGGGAGTATATCTATGCACTTGCTCATGATCATGGTTTAAATAGTTCGATTTTTTATGAACCCACGGAAAATTTAGGTTATGACAATGACAATAAATCTAGTTCACTAATTGTGAAACGCTTAATTACTCGACTGCATCAACAGAATCATTTGACCTTTTCGGTTAATGATTCTAGGTTCGTTGGGCCCAACAGGAGTTTTTATTCTCAAACGATACCAGAGGGTTTTGCAGGAATTATGGAAATTCCATTCTCGGTGCGATTAGTATCTTCCCTAGAAAGAGAAAGAATAGCAAAATATCAGTATCAGAATTTACGATCTATTCATTCAATATTTCCCTTTTTAGAGGACAAATTATCACATTTATATTATGTTTCAGATATACTAATACCCTACCCAATCCATCTGGAAATCTTGCTTCAAACTCTCCGCACTCGGATACGAGATGCTCCTTCTTTGCATTTATTGAGATGTTTTCTACACGAGCATCATAATTGGAATAGCCTTATTACTTCAAATAATACTTCAAATAAATCCATTTCCATTTTTTCAAAGGAAAATCAAAGATTATTCTTGTTCTTGTATAATTCTCATGTATATGAATGCGAATCCGTATTAGTTTTCCTTCGTAAACAATCCTCTCATTTACGGTCAATATCTTCTCTAGCCTTTCTTGAGAGAACACATTTTTATGGAAAAATAAAACATCTTGTAGTGACGCCTCGTAATGATTCTCAAAGGACCCTGCCCCTCTGGTTCTTCAAGGAACCTTTGATGCATTATGTTAGGTATCAAGGAAAATCAATTATGGCTTCAAGGTGTACTAATTTACTGATGAAGAAATGGAAATATTACCTTGTCAATTTCTGGCAATGTCATTTTCACTTATGGTCTCAACCGGGTAGGATCCATATCAATGAATTATCCAATCATTCTTTCTCTTTTCTGGGCTATCTTTCAGGTGTACGACTAACGCCTTGGGTGATAAGGAGTCAAATGCTAGAGAATTCATTTATGATCGATACTGCTATTAAGAGATTCGATACAATAGTCCCAATTTTTCCTCTGATTGGATCGTTGGTTAAAGCAAAATTCTGTAACGTATCAGGGTATCCTATTAGTAAGTCAGTCTGGGCCGATTCGTCAGATTCTGATATTATTGCTCGATTCGG